ATGAATTCGCAGTCAAGTCACAAGTAAATAGTTAATGGTTCAAATTTGTAATGAATTTTTTTGTGACGGAAAATCCAAATTTTCCTTTTCAATAGAAAGGATAGGGGAAGTTTTTAGGTATTGCGTATTTGGCAAGACTATACAATCAATCGAAGGGGTGGATTTTATAAAAAAGGGAATGCTTTCTTTTGTTTAAGGCAAACGAGATTCAAGATGCAAGTACAAAAAAACGAAGTTCAGTAATCCACCCCGCAAGCAAAAAGGGGGTAATATTGTCATCTCTTTTTTGGCGACATGGCCGAGCGGTAAGGCGGAGGACTGCAAATCCTTTTTTCCCCGGTTCAAATCTGGGTGTCGCCTGATCAACAAAAGACCGAAAATCCCTTATTTTTTTTATATAACTCACCGAAATATTCCCCAGTAGAGGGGAAAGAGGGAGCTGCCGGTACGCACTTGATTCGAAACATATAGAGGTTTCTCAAAAGATCTGTAACTTTTTGTGTCTAGGATTCAAAAAAAGATTTTCGTACTAGGAAGGGAATCGATAAGTCTTGAGAGCCCTTACACTACACGATTAATGTAATGGAATTTTTATTGACTGGGCCTTTCACTTTAATTAGATTGGATAACCAAAGGGGAGTCTAACAATTAGTAATTGTGGAGAAACTACTGTGGTCTACAAAGTCACGAATGTCTTTGAGTACTCAGATATTCGATCAATATTTTATTGTATAATTCAGTTTTTCTATTTTATATAAAAAAGTATAAAAAAGCGGCAAAAAACTTCTGTATCGACTGTCTCTCCCTTTTTTCACAGAGACGAACTAGACCAAATGGAAAAGAAAATAGAGGTATGTGTGTGATAGATAATGATCTACTTTGGTTATATTAATATAGTTTTTATTCCTACCTGCTATATTTAGTAATACTCCCTTAGCCACAGGGATCGTTGCATATTTTGCTTGTGCTTCATCTTTCCCAATTCGACTAGAAATCGTAATGATCAGAAAATTTTGAAAAAATTTCTTATAAGTGCATTTATTGGGTTGGTTCATTACATAAAGAGTTTGGGGTAAGAATCCCCTTTTGACTATGCACCCTGGATTTCACTATTATTAGTGAACAAGAATGGAATAATTCCTTCATATTCCTAAAGATAGGGGACATAATTCACATGGATATAGTAAGTCTCGCTTGGGCTGCTTTAATGGTAGTCTTTACATTTTCCCTTTCACTCGTAGTATGGGGAAGAAGTGGACTCTAGAAATACTATTAATCTAATTGTTTTATAGATTATTATACAAAGCGTTTTGTTTTAACTATACCTAAATATGATTACCTAAATATAATTAGAATAATGCCAATCAAACATATATATATATTTCAATGATTCCCATGTTTGTATTTCGGAAGGGGATACACGCGGGGGTGGGAAGAAATTTTAATTTTCCTAAATTCTCTATTTCGCCGCAGGGATCTTCGTAAACTTATATAGGGAGAATGAGTAATAACAGACCACTTCTTATTATTTATTTGTATTTTCATTGTTTGCCTCTTTAAATTAAAGAAAACATATTACTGGCTTTTATTTTCTTAAATTAATGGGCGTCCTTGCCCATAGACTTTTTACTTCTTTTATTTTCTTTTTTCGATGGATACTGGGATTTCGGTTTAAAATAATCCGAAATCTCGGAATTAAAGCCGTAAAAGTCAGAGTTACTTTTTTATTATTTCGGATTAATAATTAATCGGAATCAATACAAATAAAAAATAAATGTAGCAAAGCAATCGCACTAGGGCTCTATGGTATATTCTATAGATAGAATTCGATCGATATATATATTATATGAAGATAGATATTGTAGATTGATCTACATTAAGCCTGGCTCTTTAGACAGTACAACTTTATACACTACAAAACCGCTAATCTAATAGATAGTATGGTAGAAAGAAAGATATCAATCTTTCTACCATATTATAAAATCTCATAGAATATTGGTGATTCTAGCCTGTGTATTTAATTGAAGATTTAAGAAACGAAATTGGAATCCTTTGTTTCTTTCTTAAATCATTCTCATTGATAAAGCCCTAAGAAGTAAAGTTTCATTCAGATTAATCGTTTTGGCTGACTGTTTTTACATATATGATAAGTAAAAAAGCAGTAGGAACTAGAATGAAGAGTGCAGTAGCAATAAATGCGAGAATATTTACTTCCATAATCTAATTGGTTTTTACTTCGCAATAACTCGGGATTTAATCCCATAGAGATAAAAAAAAATTCACCTGGAAATTCAACGGGATGAATTCCATCTCGATGATATTCAATCGTATCAATCTTATGAATAACAATATCTGGGCTATCAAATCACCTCGTCGTCGCGAATTAAATAGTAATAGTATAACATAGGAAGATCCTTTATCCATACTCAATAGAAAATTGAATTCGTAATTGAATTCGTAATCGAATCAAGAACTCTTTTTCTTTTCCATTCATAACCTACCGTCTTACTTGGACAATCATCGGATGAAGTAGCATCTGACCGTTTTCCACTTACATTGCATTGACCCCATAAAAAATAACAACAATAGAAGTAAAATGAAAGGGGGGAAGGAGTTAAACTCGAAACTCCTGTTTTTTATTATGATATAATTTTCACAAGAAAAAGAAAAGTGTGAAAAAGCGAAATTCCGGTATAAAAGATCTAATCTTCAATAACATTCTTTCTTTTATTAATATTCTCTTTTCTTACATTAGTAATAGCATACATTAAAAGTTCGGTGTAAAATTTGAATTAGATAGAGTCAATAAATTTTAAAACCAGACGAAGTACGCTATCCCTTTGAACCCTGAATATGAGGTTTCCAATAATTGGACTAATCCAATTCTACCTCTCTCCCACCAATCGGTACTAGTTGGAGTAATGAAAATTTATATATTTGGTTGTGTTTGGTGAGAATAACGAAAAACGAAAAAAATTCCTAGTGCCTCTTTTTGTCAGAAAAGAAAAATGGAGAGATGAGTTTATGTGTTTATTTGATCCGTCGGGACTGACGGGGCTCGAACCCGCAGCTTCCGCCTTGACAGGGCGGTGCTCTGACCAATTGAACTACAATCCCAGGGAAATAAGTAAGGTATGCCGCATCAATATTTTTCGGGTTGAATTAAAAATTTTTGGTGAGAGCGACACAAATTACATTACTACTGATCCTTTCCTTATTTTTAATGAGAATAAATTTTTAAATAAAAATTTTCGTTTCCTTAGACTTTCTTTATACTTACAGATACTGATATGAATCTAGATCCTTTTTTTTAGAAAAATGGAATTCTTTTATTCCAACGTATCGTGCGTTCGGGAAGACAAAAATTTACATCTCAGGATTTATGAGCGAATTCTTGGGCCGAGCTGGATTTGAACCAGCGTAGACATATTGCCAACGAATTTACAGTCCGTCCCCATTAACCGCTCGGGCATCGACCCAGGAAAAATAAATTCCATTTTCCATTTTAGGCTCATTGATAATGCACGATCAACTTCCTTTTGTAGTACCCTACCCCCAGGGGAAGTCGAATCCCCGCTGCCTCCTTGAAAGAGAGATGTCCTGAACCACTAGACGATGGGGGCATACGTGTCCGACCGCCATCATACTATGCTCATAGTATTAACAGTTTTTCGAAATTGTCAATAGAGTTAATAAAATGGAAGAATATGATTCGACCCAAGAGATCCTTCCACGCCTCACGTTCACGATTCTGTAGAGTTTTTTGATTCGTCATTCCTATTTATGAATCCTTAATTCTAACCGCATGAAAAAAAAAAGAGTTTCGATTAGATATATAGAACCCTTTTCTTAAAAAAAAATAGAACTAAATACGAGGGAAAGGGTTCCTTTTTGGAATGGTTTATACACCCCCAAAAATCAAAATACAACTTTCAATTCCATTTCTTCCACTTTATTGATTTATTCATCTTGCTTTTAAGACGAAATGTGCCTTCCTAGTAAACCAGAAAATTTAGAAAGGATAAATCCCGAAAACGGAGGAATTTTTTTTATTGATTAAGGGGACAAATCCACCTTCTCCAGCATATGATTTAATCATATGATTGAATGAAAAATCTTGGATCTATGTCAAATTGGTAGGTACATGTATCAAGTGATTTTTGTTCTGATGGGTAAGCCAAGAAAAAAAGAGGGCCGGCTTTGAAGTACTAGGTTAAAAAGCTCAAAAAATCGTTCTAGTAAATCAACTTTGTTTTTCCGGAAAGAGCCACTAGCCACTATGAATTTACTTTATTATATAGTATAGTCTATTTTGATAGTCTATAATATATATATATATGTTATGTAATTATAGTGGGAGAGAGATATCTTATCCACAAAGTTACTCAATTCAGGAATTCCATTAAAGGGCCCCTTTAACTCAGTGGTAGAGTAACGCCATGGTAAGGCGTAAGTCATCGGTTCAAATCCGATAAGGGGCTTTTTACTTTTTTCATAAAACCCGAATCGTACTATTTGAACATAGAATAGATTTGCTTCTTGCTATTTTTTTTTTAGGAAAAAGGAAACAACTGTATAATATAAGTAGAATATGTTCTAGTAGTTATAAAATGGAACATTTATTCATTAAAATTAAAAGAGAAGGCGTCTATTGAATCACCAAATATTCCTCTTTTGTTTTCATTATTTCAACCTAATCCGTTGGAAAGATTAGAAATCAGCAACTAAAAGGGGAAAAGTAAGTAGACCTGACCTATTGAATTCGGACTCGATCCGCTATTCTGATAAGAAAATTAGATAGAGATTAAATTGGAACGGAGGGCCCCCCCTTTTTTTTTCATTTCTTTGGACTGCGCGCCAATTTGTCGATATTTCCGATTCAATTTTTGTATTCCTAGATATTCCATAAGAATAAATTGGCTATTCCCTGCCTTTTCTATGAAGTAAGGGAAAAGTTTGTTCTAAATCACACCTTAAAAACCCCTTTTCGCTATCTTTCT